TGAATGTTCTACCATGTTCCATCAACACACTAAAGGGGCTATACGATATATCCGGTGTGGAGGTAGGCCAACATTTCTATTGGCAAATCGGAGGTTTCCAGGTACATGCCCAAGTACTTATTACTTCTTGGGTTGTAATGGCTATCTTACTAGGTTCAGCCGCTATAGCTGTTCGAAATCCACAAACCATTCCTACTGACGGTCAGAATTTCTTCGAATATGTCCTTGAATTCATTCGGGACTTGAGTAAAACTCAAATTGGAGAAGAATATGGTCCTTGGGTGCCCTTTATTGGGACTATGTTCTTATTTATTTTTGTTTCTAACTGGTCAGGGGCTCTTTTACCTCGGAAAATTTTACAGTTACCCCACGGGGAGTTAGCCGCACCCACGAATGATATAAATACTACTGTTGCTTTAGCTTTACCGACGTCAATGGCATATTTCTATGCGGGTCTTACAAAAAAGGGATTGGGTTATTTCGGTAAATACATTCAACCAACTCCAATCCTTTTACCTATTAACATCCTAGAAGATTTTACAAAACCCCTATCACTAAGTTTTCGACTTTTTGGTAATATATTGGCTGATGAATTGGTAGTTGTTGTTCTTGTTTCTTTAGTACCTTCAGTAGTTCCTATACCTGTCATGTTCCTTGGATTATTTACAAGTGGTATTCAAGCTCTTATTTTTGCAACTTTAGCTGCGGCTTATATAGGTGAATCCATGGAGGGTCATCATTGACTAGCTTTCAAACAAAATCTTTTTTTTAGCTTTTCCCAATACAGTGTATGGACGGTTCGGATAAACTATTTTGGAACAGAAAATAGATACAAATATAGTATATACGATCTAGAGTAGTAGTAAAAAAGATTACGATATTTTGGAATTCAAAAAAAAAAAAGAGTTAGGGGGTCAACCTAAGTATATGTAATGGCTATAAACCAATTCTTATGCATGTTTCAAAGAAAAATTCCAGAATCCGAGTGAATAGAAAATCCAAATGTTTGGTTTACGGTATGGAAGAAAGACATGTATATGTGATATTAGATATTTACTAGTTATATAGAAACAATTCATATTTTATTTCTTTTCTTATTTCTTTTCCTACCTACCACACCGTGAATTTAGATGGGGGTTTCCATATAAGTCTTTCTGTTTCGTCTGGAACGAATGAATAAACAGACGAAATTGGGCATGGTATATAGAAGAGAAAGCGTGAAGAATTGAAATAATGGAATTGAAAAAATGGCTCGGAATAAAGAAATAAAAGAATTAGAGCCTTATGGATTGATAAAGACTCCATGGATAGGAATATAAAATTAAATATCGAAGTAGTTCTGATGATTTACCAATCTCATTACTTTAATTCGTAGGTCTTAGCTATTTCGACCGGATCGACTTTAGTAATGGAAGGAATAATAAGTCAGAATTCATTGGTTGATTGTATCATTAACCATTTCTTTATTTTTGTGAGGAGCTTCCCATGAATCCACTGATTTCTGCCGCTTCCGTTATTGCTGCTGGATTGGCCGTAGGGCTGGCTTCTATTGGACCTGGAGTTGGTCAAGGTACTGCTGCAGGACAAGCCGTAGAAGGTATCGCGAGACAACCAGAGGCAGAGGGTAAAATACGAGGTACTTTATTGCTAAGTCTGGCTTTTATGGAAGCTTTAACAATTTATGGACTGGTCGTGGCATTAGCACTTTTATTTGCAAATCCTTTTGTTTAGGTTAATCCTAGAAATGTGAAAGTTTTTTTTCTTATTGTATTACCTGGGTTTTGTCGCTTGCTTTTTCAAATTATATCAAGATTTAACTCCTACAATAAAATAATTTTCAATTATTCGTTGAGACAATACTCCCCATGGGAAGGACTAATTTGAGGATCAGGAATTGGCAGATCCACTCGCTTTCTTCCTTCCCGCTCTTAGTCCAACGGAAACCCTTTTGTTTTTAGGTTAGGAAGCCTTGCAACAAATGCGGTATTTAGCAATTGACATGAGACCTGGAACCTAATACTAAACTACTTAAGTTTAATTTAAGTATTTTCTTTCTGATTGGGAACTTGAATTGAAATAAAGAAATCAATTGATAAATAAGGAAATTAATAAAAAAGGGGTAAGGTAATACAAAAAGAGCTATATTCAATTTTGTTAGTCCTATCTATAAGAGGAGATCATATGAAAAATGTAACGGATTCCTTCGTTTCCTTGGGTCACTGGCCATCCGCCGGGGGTTTTGGATTTAATACCGATATTTTAGCAACAAATCCAATAAATCTAAGTGTAGTACTGGGTGTATTGATCTTTTTTGGAAAGGGAGTGTGTGCGAGTTGTTTATTTCAATAATAGGCTGGATCCAACCAACTGCACTTTAATTTGATTTATTTTTTCTTCATAACTGGGAAAGAAAGGTGCACGATCTCACGAATTACTTCTGAATCAATTTTGAAATCATATGTACGAACCATAGCATTTCGTGACTCATTGGGAAATAAAC